TTCTATTCAATTATAAACGATGGAATCGTCCATTTAGATATATAAAAAATGAATAAAAAGATTGATACATAAGATAAATACAAAAATAGATAAGATGAGACCCGACCACCCCCCATATATTTGATCCCCTCTCCTATAAAGAAACTGGAAAGGCCGACCCCATTTATAATTCCATCAATTATATGTCTATCAAAAAACTGAATTAGTTCAGCTAATCTTCTTATACCCACAGTGAAAATCTTAGTATAAAAAATATCTATGTAACCACGATTATATGACCAATTGTATATAAAATTTTTTATTTTGTCCCAAAAAATTCTCTTCGGACTCACCTTTATAAATGAATTCATTAAGTCCAAATTCTGGAGAGATGAATAAACAGATCCATATAAAATAGATGATATCAATAGTCCAAAAACTGCTATACTCACTGAAAGAACTGCATTTGTTAAAAAATCATCCCAATCTGCGGAATCATTCGAATTTGGGTGGAAAAATGTTGTAGATGGAGTTAACCATTTCGATAATATATCAAAATCTATTTTTCCTTGATAAAAATGAATTCCTATTGATCCAACAAATAAAGTAAACAGTACTAATACAAGCAAAGGAAATAGCATAGTATTGTCCGATTCGTGAGGATAAGTATAAGTGTAAGTGTATTTATTTCTAAAATAAGTACTAAAATATCGTATACCATTTCTTCCATTTTCATCAATTTTATATGTATCGTTTAAAAAAAACGATACACTATTATTCATTGTTGGTAAAAGTAAATTTTTATTGACTACCATAGGTACTTCTTTTCCCCATAGGGATATTGAATAAAGGGAATTCTTTTTTGTGCTACTGTAATTTTGAAAATGAACGCGGAAATATCCATCAAAAGTCAGTAAATACATCCGAAACATATAAAACGCGGTTAATCCTGTTGTAAAGGAAGCTATAATTGCGAAAATTGGTGAATATAACCAACTATCCTTAAGAATTTCATCTTTGGACCAAAAACAAGCAAGAGGTGGAATACCACAAAGAGAAAGTGTACCTAATAAAAAAGTAATTCTCGTAATTGGAACATATCTTGTTAAACCACCCATAAGAACCATATTCTGACTTTTCTCTGGTGAATATCCAACAATAGGTTCCATTGAATGAATAATAGATCCCGATCCCAAAAACAATAAAGCTTTCGAATAGGCATGAGTGATCAAATGAAATAAAGCAGCTCGATAAGAACCTATACCTAGAGCTAACATAATATAACCCAATTGAGACATTGTAGAGTAGGCTAAACTTCTTTTAATGTCTTGTTGAGCAAGGGCCAAAGTAGCTCCTAATAGTACTGTTATTATGCCTATTAAAGAAATGAAATGCATTATGTAAGGTATAACTATGAAAATAGGAAGAAACCGAGCGACAAGAAAAATGCCTGCAGCTACCATAGTAGCTGCGTGTATAAGAGCTGAAATAGGGGTGGGTCCTTCCATAGCATCAGGTAACCATATGTGAAGGGGGAATTGTGCGGATTTCGCAACTGCACCGACGAATAAAAAAGAGGCACACAGGGCAGCAAATAAAGAATTAACTCCATTATTATGAATCAAATTATTAACTATTTCGAACAAATCTCTAAATTCGAAACTGCCTGTTATCCAATAAAGACCTAAAATTCCTAATAATAAACCAAAATCCCCTATACGGTTTGTTACAAAAGCCTTTTGACAAGCACTTGCTGCAATGGGTCGTGTGAACCAAAAACCTATTAATAAATACGAACACATTCCTACGAGTTCCCAAAAAATATAAATTTGTATCAAACTGGAACTAGTAACTAATCCCAACATAGAAGTATTGGAAAAACTCATATAAGCAAAAAATCTCAAATATCCTTGATCGTGAGACATATAATTATCACTATAAATAAAAACCATGATTCCAACAGTAGTAATTAATATTGACATAATGGAAGTAAGTGAATCAATCAAGTGTCCGAATTCTAAAGAAAAATCATTATTAATGGTCCAAGACCATAAATATTGATAGATAAAACTTCCATTTACTTGCCGAATCGACAAATTGGCCGAAAACACCATAGCTATACTTAGCATCAAAACACTCGAAAAAGCCCACATACGACGAATACTTTTTGTTGCTGTCGGAATAAGCAGAAGTCCAAATCCCATTAACATAGTAACTGGAAACGGAAGAAAAGGTATTATCCATGCATACTGATATGTATGTTCCATAAAAAACAAATTTTTCTTTTTTTCTTATAATTTTTTCCGATTCACCAATTCTTATCTCTTTTCTCTTTCAAAAAGAACAATAATAAAAGAAATCAACACAAAAATAGGAAAAATCTCAAATACTTTTTTTTTTTTAATTATTCTGACTTTTTTCAAATATTAAAAACTAGGTAAAACTGATTACTTAGTTATTAACTTACTTTATTAACTAAAGAAAGATATATATTAAGATATGGAATATGCGATTTTACATTTTTCTACAACTATATTACCTTTTATTTTGTCGATTTTTTTTAATCATATTATTTTAATCATATGATTTTAGTATAATAAGGAAAACGGTTACACCAAAAGAGTACTTGACTTGAATATGGATCGTAGTATGCATCAATAAATCGACTCAAAAAAAAAAACACAAAAAAGAATGATCTATTTTGATTTGAGAAATAAATGTCTTTCACATACAACGATAAAAACGAATAACTCTTTTTGAATGGCAGTTCCAAAAAAACGTACTTCTATATCAAAAAAACGTATTCGTAGAAATACTTGGAAGAAAAGGGGATATTTTGTTGCAATAAAAGCTTTTTCTTTAGCTAAATCGATTTCCACCCGAAATTCAAAAAGTTTTTTTGTGCGACAAACAAGTAATAAAAACTTGGAATAATTTGGAGTAATATAAATTGGCATGGCTCGAACAACTTCCAATTTTGGAAGATGAATAATTCCCATTAACTAATATATTTGTATTGAATTCCTTAATATTAGTTAGAACGAGCTGCTATGGTGTATAGAATAATAATTTTTCTGGCTACTGGGTTTTAAGTATTCTTTTTTCATTCTAGTTTTATTATAGTCTATTTGATTCGTGAGATAATATTAATACCTATTAATGATGGTGAGCTTTTCTTTCACAATAGAAAATTTATTCTATTTTTCTATTGTGAAATGAAAAGTACAGTAAATTTCGATAGATATAGATATTGAAACTCTTTTTTTTTATATACCTAACTCAAAACAAAACCTAACTCAAAATAAAAATCGAATGGAATAGTCTTTATAAAATATTAATTTTTATATTCTTTTTTTATATTCTTATTATAGTTAATGATAATGATACTAAGGTGCGGAGAACAAAACTATCGAATTTAAACTATTCGTAAAATACTTAGTATATAGTAAGTACATAAAAGTGGATTGTTAAAACGGGAACCTACGACGATACGAAAAAAGGGCTTATTGAGGATTCAAATATAAATTTAAAGCAGCCTTCCTTTATTCAATTCATAAATATATTTCCTAAACCATATTGAATCCTTGAATCTCGACGATTCAACACCAATTGACTATTATTATTTTCAAGCAAGCCGCCATGGTGAAATCGGTAGACACGCTGCTCTTAGGAAGCAGTGCTAGAGCATCTCGGTTCGAGTCCGAGTGGCGGCATACTATAAAAAAAGAGACACAACAAATCCTATAATATATTTAATTCCCGATTTCAATTCTGTAATGAGACCTCTTTTATTTATGTTTATGATATTTGCGACTTTAGAACATATATTAACTCATCTCTCCTTTTCGATTATTTCAATTGTGATTACAATTCTTTTGATGAACTTATTAGTTTACGAAATCATAGGATTGCGTGATTCGTCGGAAAAAGGGATGATAGCTACCTTTTTCTCTATAACAGGATTATTAGTGACCCGTTGGATTTCTTCGAAACATTTTCCATTAAGTAATTTATACGAGTCATTAATCTTCCTTTCATGGAGTTTGTCCGTTATTCATATGATTCCCAAGACGGGGAACCATAAAAATTATTTAAGCGAAATAACCGCACCAAGTGCTATTTTTACCCAAGGTTTTGCCACATCAGGTCTTTCAACTGAAATGCACCAATCCACAATATTAGTACCTGCTCTACAATCTCAGTGGTTAATGATGCACGTAAGTATGATGTTATTGAGCTATGCATCTCTTTTATGTGGATCATTATTATCAGTCGCTTTTCTAGTTATTACATTTCGAAAAAACATCGATATTTTTTGTAAAAGCAATAATTTTTTAATTAAGTCATTTTTCTTTTACTGCTTGAATGAAAAAAGAAATGTTTTTAAAGACACTTCTTTTCTTTCATTTCGAAATTATTACAAATTTCAATTAACCCAGCATTTGGATTATTGGAGTTATCGTGTTATTAGTTTAGGGTTTACCTTTTTAACCATAGGTATTCTTTCTGGAGCGGTATGGGCTAATGAGGCATGGGGGTCTTATTGGAGTTGGGATCCCAAGGAAACTTGGGCATTTATTACTTGGACCATCTTCGCGATTTATTTACATACTAGAACAAATAAAAGTTTGCAAGGCACGAATTCGGCACTTGTGTCTTCTATAGGATTTCTTATAATTTGGATATGCTATTTTGGAATCAATCTATTAGGAATAGGTCTACATAGTTACGGTTCGTTTGCATTACAATCGAATTGAATAAACTCCTCGAGGAACACATAAGAACATTGTTCCCATATATAACGAGGGCTCGTGCGAGTTTTTGAGAACCTTTTATAAATAAAAGGTTCTCAAAAACTCGAAATACATATCATTACAATTACAACTCACCCTTTTTACATTGAGCGAACTATTTAAAAATGAAAAAAAAAAAAATAGTAAAATAATAAGAATTATATATAATATAAAACTTTACTTTCTGTAATGAAAAAAAACTATCTATGAAAATAATTAGATAGGATAGCTTGTACTTTGTCATCTGATAGCGAGAGAACGAAATCAGGATAAATACCAAGCCATATTACAGGTAAAAAGATACAGATCAAAACAAATAGTTCTCGTGGCCCAGAATCCACCAAATTTGAGTTTGGAATGTTGAATAGTTTGTACCCATAGAACATCTGACGTGACATAGATAATAAATAAAGAGGAGTTAATATCATTCCAATTGCCATTACAAATGTAATTAGTATTTTGGGCATTAAAAGATATTTTTGACTGGTAATTATTCCAAAAAAGACTACGGATTCCGCAACAAAACCACTCATTCCCGGTAATGCAAGAGAGGCCGTCGAGAAACTACTAAACATGGTAAATATTTTTGGCATTGGGATAGATACCCCACCCATTTCGTCGAGATAAACAAGACGTATTCTATCGCAACTCGTTCCTACTAAGAAAAAAAGTGCAGCACCAATAAATCCATGAGAGAGTATTTGTAAAATGGCACCATTGAGTCCCATGTCGGTTATAGAACCAATTCCTATAATTGTGAAACCCATGTGAGAAATAGAAGAATAGGCTATTCTCTTTTTTAAATTGCGTTGACCGAAAGAGATTGAAGCTGCATAGATTATTTGCATTGTCCCCACTATTACCAACCAGGGAGAAAATATATAATGAGCGTGCGATAATAATTCCATATTGATCCGAATCAATCCATAGGCTCCCATTTTTAATAAGATTCCAGCTAGAAGCATACATGTACTGTAATGTGCTTCTCCATGGGCATCGGGTAACCATGTATGTAGGGGTATAATCGGCGATTTGACAGCATAAGCAATAAGAAAGCCAAAATAAAATATTATTTCCAATGTCACAGGATATGATTGATTGGTTAATCTTTCAAAATCCAATGTTGGTCCGTTGGAGCCATATAAACCCATACCTAGAACTCCTATTAAGAGAAAAAGGGAACCCCCCGCAGTGTACAAAATAAACTTTGTAGCCGAGTATAACCGTTTCTTTCCTCCCCACATGTATAAAAGTAAGTAAACAGGAATTAATTCTAACTCCCACATGATGAAAAAAAGTAAAAGGTCTCGAGAAGAAAATGATCCTATTTGACCACTGTACATTGCTAACATTAGGAAATAGAACAATCGCGAATTTCGAGTAACTGGCCAAGCTGCTAAAGTAGCTAAAGTAGTGATAAATCCTGTCAGTAAAATGGGCCCTATGGAAAGTCCATCGATTCCTAGTCTCCAGTGAAAATCAAAAGTATTTATCCACTTTGAATCTTCCTCTAATTGAATTAATGTATCGTCCAATTGGAAATGATAACAGAATACATAGGTTGTTAGAAGGAGTTCAAGTAAGCATATACATATAGTATACCACCTAAATACCTTATTCCCCCTATGAGGAAAAAAGAAAATTGAGGAACCCGCGAATATCGGCAAAATAACAAGTATTGTTAACCAAGGAAAATAACTCGTGATAAAGGCAAGATACGGATTGACCAAAAAGCCCGTGCTCAAAAAAAAATTTATCGAGCACGGGCTTTTGTCGGTAAAAAGGAATCAAATGATTCAAGTGTAGTTTTTTATAACGTATCAATAAGATAGACCCATGCTTCGAGTTGTTTCATGCCATAAATAAACACGGACACTCAAAAAATCTGTTGGACAAGCGGATTCGCATCTCTTACAACCTACACAGTCCTCGGTTCTTGGAGCGGAAGCAATTTGCTTAGCTTTACATCCATCCCAAGGTATCATTTCCAATACATCTGTGGGGCAAGCTCGTACACATTGAGTACACCCTATACATGTATCATAAATTTTTACTGAATGTGACATTGGATCTAAAAATTCCAGTTTTGAACATAAAAAAATTTCGATCTGGTAAAATCAGTAGTAAATGAGTCATATATTTATATTATAAACACCAGACGAATCAATGGTTTAGAAAAATCTTAAGAATCAATATTTTATTTTTCTAAATCTGTTCATGAGAAAGGACCAAAGGACTTTGATTTTCGTTTCAACAACACCGTAATACGAGTCACACATGTTAATTCAAATTGTCCAAAAAAGAATCAATATTTTAATATTTCTTACTATAATATATATTATATTATTTATATGATAATTATATATGATATATATGATTAATTATTCAATAAATTCGATTGATTGATACGAATTGATTTTCTGTTACGATGGATGGACGAAACAATAGCTAGCCCAATCGCTGCTTCCGCGGCCGCAATGGCTATAATAAAGATAGAGAAAATATCCCCTTTTAATTGTCGAGTATCAAATATATCAGAAAATATTACAAGATTTATATTAACCGAATTTAGTATAAGTTCAAGACACATAAGTGCTCTAACCATGTTTTGACTTGTGATTAGCCCATAGATACCGATAGAGAATAAATAGACACTTAAAAAAAGTACATGTTCGAACATCATTGACTAATTCCTCTTCCTCAGAAATATAGATTCATTTCAACATGAACAACAATTAAATAAACCGATTGAGGGCAATTACAAAAAAAAAAAGAGGGTATTGGCATTAGATTTAACTACTAAAAATATTAATCCTTTTTTGATTTATAATTCTAAATTCTAATAATTTTGTAAATTATTAAGTATTTATTATTGACGAGCCATAGTAATTGCACCTATCAAAGAAACTAAAAGAATTATAGAAATAAATTCAAACGGAAGATAAAAATCTGTTGATAAATGAATTCCAATTTGTTGAACTCTACTTATAAGGTCTTGTTCAATAATCTGGTTTGATCTTGTAGTCCAAATAATTCCGTACCAGGACGTATCTGGGATAGTAGTAATTAGTGAAAAAAAAATACTTGTACAAACCAGCGAAGTAACCCCATTCCCAACAGTCCAAAGATGGGAATCATTGGAATATTCTGAACCATTCATGAACATAACAGCAAATAAAATTAAGACATTTATGGCTCCTACATAAATAAGGAGCTGCGCGGCAGCTACAAAATAGGAGTTCGATGGAATATAGACTAAGGATATACAAATAAGAACCAATCCCAACGAAAAGGCAGAATAAATTGTATTGGTAAGTAATACTACCCCCAGACCCCCCAATATAAGAAATGATCCCAGAAATACTACAAGTATATCATGTATTGGTCCAGGTAAATCCATTATGTATAAAAAAGAGAAATAAATCGAAATATTTCATGACCTTACTAAATGGTCCAGGAAAGGGAAAAAAAGAATAGTTGGAATTTTATATTTCGAAATCATAACGAAAAATATATTCTATTCTTAATATCAATCTGCAGTTTCTGACCAATTCAAATAAAAGAAGCTTGGATCCTATATATAAAAATAAAATCTTACTAATTTGTAATCGTTCTTGAATCAAGGGGTTTCTCTTTGTCTATTTTGGGTTGAGTTGAATTCATAACTGTTTGAATTGTATAATCTCCAATTACTGACATTGGTAACCGACCTAAAGCAATTTGATTATAATTCAATTCATGACGATCATAAGTGGAAAGTTCATATTCTTCAGTCATTGATAAACAGTTTGTTGGACAATACTCGACACAGTTACCACAAAATATACAGACCCCAAAATCAATACTGTAATTAAGCAATTGTTTCTTTTTAATATCCCTTTCAAATCTCCAATCAACAACAGGTAGATCTATGGGACATACACGAACACATACTTCACAAGCAATACATTTATCAAATTCAAAATGGATTCGACCACGGAAACGCTCTGATGTAATTGATTTTTCATAAGGATATTGAATAGTTACAGGTAAACGATTTGTATGGGATAAGGTAATTATGAAACTTTGACCAATATATCTTGCAGCTCGTATTGTTTGTTGACCATAATTTATGAAACCGGTCACCATAGGGAACATATTGTAAATATCCATAACTAAATTAATGTTTCTTTCGCTTGTTTGAGATAGTTATGAATCGAGAATATCATTATCCTATTCTATTATTCAATATTTAGAATTTAGAGCGAAACAAGTTGAGAAGAAGTTGTCAGTAATAGATTACCTAGAGAAATAGGTAAAAGAAATTTCCACCCAAGATTTAATAGTTGGTCCATTCTCATCCTAGGTAAAGTCCATCTTGTTGTGATAGAAATGAAGAGAAACAAATAAGCTTTAGCTAATGTAATAAAAATACTGATTGTTATTCCAAATACTTCAGTCATCTTATTTATTCCGAAAAGTTCAGGAATGGATATATATGGAATGGAAAAACTCCACCCACCTAAGTAAAGCACTGTTGTAAATAATGAAGAAACTAATAAATTTAGGTAAGAGGCAAAGTAAAATAAACCATATTTGATACCGGAATATTCTGTTTGATAACCAGCTACTAATTCCTCTTCTGCTTCGGGTAAATCAAAGGGTAATCTCTCACATTCTGCTAGAGAAGAAATAAGAAAAACAATAAACCCTATAGGCTGACGCCACAGATTCCATCCCCAAAAACCATATTTTGACTGTGCTTCAACTATATCAACTGTACTTGAACTATTAGATAATCATAGTCGATAATAACATCACTGTTCGAATCGCTATTCCAAAACCGTACATGAGACCTCGGCTTCATACGGCTCCTCTATGGCCACAAATAAATGTAAGTAAGGGCTCGTTCGGTATTTTCGCCGTCTTTGGCTTTGGATGATAAATGGAATAAAGATACGTTGGGGAGTCCCACAAATTAGACCAATGGAATTCCGTCTGCTAGAGTAAAAAAGGGCGCTTCTGAATTGATCTCATCCATTATCATTTTCATTTTTCTTTGTTTGGTAATAACTTAAATCCTTGAATAAAATACTCATTATATCAATCAATATAAAGAATTAGGCATTAGTTAGTTCGAAAAAATTCATAATAAGAATTATAGATATGGAATATGGATGGAAAAATCAATAAAAAATAAAAATCTTTTATTATTTTCATCCCTTTTTATCATTCTACTATTCTATTTACCTTGTTCCTGTTCTTTTTTCTCGGCCAGAGGAGGGTCCTCTAAAAAAAAAATAAAAATAAAGGATTAATTCGTTTTTGATAGTCATTTATTTATTCAGTGAATAAGAGCATGCTCTAGATCGGAATCGTAGGGAAGTACTGCTTCATCATTTCTACTAACTTAAAGCCCTCATTATGATTCGTTTTATCCAAAAATTGATGCAAAGATACCGTTTTTTGATATCTTACATTATCTCCATTACTAATCTTTTGTGTACCTTGGTGTTTCTAATTGTTCACTGATTTTTGATTGATCCCCAATATTGTAAGACATACAAGACAGTAGTAAAAAACTCATACAGTTGATCTTTTGTACCCGCTTCAAGATATGATGACTTGACTAATCAAAGAATATCAATCTTGGGGTAAACAGTTTACACTGTTTATGTTTACTTAGACTTTATTCTTGTACATAGGGAATGAGATTTTATCTTCTCACTGCAAATTTCGAAGCAGTTTTTTCACTCAGATGACTATCTGATTTAACTCATCGAACCTAATCTAATAATGAATCAAAAAATGAAAAATATTTATTCAATATACTCAATACTCAACCCTTTTATATAAAAAAAGGGGGAAAAGAAAGGTTCATGTTCCAACGAATCACACGTAGAGATATTGATAACACACATAGAGTTAATGGTATTTCATAACTAATAGATTGAGCAGCAGCTCGCAGACCACCCGAAAAGGAATATTTATTATTCGATCCATATCCTGACATAAGAAGTCCAATAGGGGCAATACTTGAAATGGCGATCCATAAAAAAACACCTATACTGAGATCGGCTAAAACAAGTCGATAGCCAAAAGGAATTACTAAATAACTTAGTAGAATTGATATGACCGCTATAGACGGTCCGACACTAAATAAACGAATATCTCCTCTAGACGGGAGGAGGTCCTCTTTAAAAAGCAGTTTGGCCCCGTCTGCTAGAGCTTGAAGAATCCCCAATGGACCCGCATATTCAGGACCAATACGTCGTTGTATTGCTGCGGATATTTCTCTTTCTAACCACACAATTACTAGTACTCCCATTGTGACTCCCGATATAAGAGTTAAAATGGGAACAAAGATCCATATGAGTCCATAGACTTCCTTTAAGGATTCCAATCTAGAAAAAGAACTGATAGCCTGTACTTCTATCGTATCAATTATCATTTCAACGATCAACTTCTCCCATAATAATATCTATACTACCTAGTATCGTCATGATATCAGCCAATTTCATTCTTTTAACTAGTTGAGGAAGAATTTGCAAATTGATAAAACCGGGTGGACGAATTTTCCATCTCCAAGGAAACGCACTATTATCCCCTATCAAATAAATTCCTAATTCTCCCTTTGGCGCTTCTACTCTCACATAAAGTTCTTGTTTTGACAATTCAAAATTTGGCGAAAGTTTTTTAGTAATAAATCTATATTCAAAATTATTCCATTGGGAATTCTTTGCTCTATGAAAGCGCCGGGCTTCTAAATTCTCATAGGGTCCTCCAGGAATTCTTTCTAAAGCCTGTTGAATAATCTTTATGGATTCCCTCATTTCGCCGATTCTTACTAAATAACGAGCTAGTGAATCTCCTTCTTTTTGCCATTGAGCTTCCCAATCAAATTTATTATAACACTCATAAGGATCCACTTTACGAAGATCCCATTGGATTCCAGAAGCTCGTAACATTGGTCCTGATAAGCCCCAATTTATTGCTTCCTCTCCACCAATAATGCCCACTCCTTCAACCCGTTCCAAAAAAATGGGATTTCGTGTAATAAGTTTTTGATATTCAACAATTCCTGTTAAGGAATAATCACAGAAATCCAAACATTTATCTATCCATCCATGAGGTAGATCAGCAGCTACTCCCCCGATACGGAAATAATTATGCATCATTCGCATACCTGTGGCGGCTTCGAATAGATCATATAGCAATTCCCTCTCTCTGAAAATATAGAAAAAGGGAGTCTGCGCACCGATATCCGCCATAAAAGGACCCAGCCATAACAAATGAGAAGCTATACGACTAAGTTCCAGCATAATTATTCTAATATAACTAGCTCTTTTAGGTACTTGAACACTTTCCAATCGTTCTGGTGCATTTACCGTTATTGCTTCTGTGAACATAGTGGCTAAATAATCCCACCGTGTTACATAAGGCAAATATTGTATAATTGTTCGATTTTCCGCTATTTTTTCCATTCCTCTGTGTAAATAGCCCAATATAGGTTCACAATCAATAACATCTTCACCATCGAGAGTAACGATCAGTCGAAGAACCCCGTGCATTGACGGGTGGTGAGGACCCATATTAACTATCATGAGATCTTTTCTTGTAGCCGGTAGAATCATATCTTTTCTTCCTTAATTCATTATTCCATTCCATTCCATGAATTTCTCAAAACAAGCTTCATTAAAATGAAAAATCTAATAACTAATAAAAAAAATTCAAACCAATCTTCAAATTAACGAGTTTTTTACTCCCGGATATCCAACTGACCAATTAATTTCTTATAACGTACTCCGTTTTTCTTTGACAAATAATTCAACAGCCGTTGACGTTTTCCCAGAATTATTCGTAGACTTCTTTGCGATAAAAAATCTTTTTTATGTAATTCCAAATGTAAAGTAAGTCTTCGTATCTTATTGGTGAAACTACAAACTTGAAATTCAACAGATCCACAGTTTTCTTCTTTTTCTTTTTGTTGAATAACTGAAATGAATGAATTTTTGATCATAAAAAACGATTTTTTTTTTCTTTTTTTTCGTGGATTTTATCGATCAGGAAAAATAATAATGATTATATCAACCATTTTAATCTAGTACATACAAAAAAATCTATTTATATTTATTCATATACACAACTTTGATTTATATTTACTATATAATTACTATAATAGTATTATTTTATTATTATTTTATAATTTAGAGAATCCTTTTTTTAGGGAAAAGGGGCATTATGTCGATTTCTTACTAAATAGAATTTTTTAATCAAATTGGTATCATTATCTGCATATGGCCTTTTTTCGGCTTTCATCTACTAAATATGTTATTCGATACGATATTATAGTAAAAAAATGTACTATTCATATTTATTTTGAGTTAGTTAATTCAAAATTTTGGATACATATGTATCCTTGAGAGACTGAAATGACTGCCATTATCGGTATCAAACCAATAACGATTGATACAAGCTAAATCTTCTAATCGATAATTGGGCCAAAGAAACAATTTGAATTTCATTAATTTATTTGCATATGTATTAAGATGCTTTTCCTCATTCAAAAATTGTCCGCAGTTTTTTATGTTGTTTTGCTTGCAAAATTTTTTATTTCTATCCACAACATTCCAACTCCGGGAATTGAAACAAATTAGAATTCTCAACTCTCTACGACGTTGGGGAGATAGAATATTTTCAGGAGCAAGGAAATCATAATGGTTTTTGTTTCTATTCACGAGCATATTGACGTGTCGTACAATGATTCTATCAAAATTCTTTTTATCATATCTCCCTTTTATGAATTTTTCATTAGTTTGGTACTTATTCTTATCAACCAATGAAATAGCTATAGTTTGATATGTAATAAATTTTACATCTCTTTTCATAGATAGACGGATTGGTTCGATAATCAATATTCCTTTTTTTATCCATTCTTTAATAGTTAGATCTTTTTGAAGCAACATTACATCCAGATGCATCTCTGCTCTTTGAATTGAGGATATAGCAATTTCCTCTGGATCTATCAGTCTAAGTAGAAGACAATATACCTTAATATTATCGAACATTCTTTTATTAAGGAGGTCATCCCATCTTAATTGAAACACAAAATTATTTTTCAGTAATAAATCTAGTTCCACTTCTTCTTTGCTCTTGGGGGGGGGGTTCTTTTTATCCTTTTTAATGTTTGATCTCGGGTAATCTTCTTTAACATCTTTCTTTTTGTTTTGTTTTCGTGGATCTGATACAAGATCCCCTTGACCCTCTTGTTCCTTTTTTTTTTTGTTGGAATTTGCTAATTCAAGATATTTTTTTTGATTTTTATTAGATAGTATGGGAAGGCTTTTTTTTTTTACGTGGAGCTTGTCATTTTTATTAATATTTTCATTTCTATGAAAATCAAAAATAAGTAATTTGATTGGTATGATCCATGGTTTAATCTTATAGGTATCAAAAAGTAACACAAATTCTGGAAAAAACCAAGATTCTAGCCTTGGTTTTGATATGGTACGATATACCCTTTTTTGATTCATACCTATCCAATCAAAAATGCGCCTTTTTTGATTGGATAGGTATGAATCGATTTCGTGATCAATTGGAAAGGCAAAAATTTCTTTTTTTTCAAATATTTTATTCGTTTTGATTGTAACATTTTTTTGAAGCTCGGTATTGATCTGCGTATGTGTATTGGTACGGGCCTTAATGTCGATATTTATATTTTTTCTAAGACAAAAATCAAGAATTTTACAATCAAAATATTTTCTATCCAGATTTTTATCCCTACCAATGATATATCCTTTTTCTATATAATCATTATTTGTTTCTATATAATCACTAATACTTAGACTTATTAATTTATAAAATGATTCGGATTTAAGTGTATTAAAAATATATGGAATTTTTTGGTCCTCATTTCTCTGTAGTATTAATCCATAAATATGGAAACCCCCCCTACTATCCCCATGATTTATATAATCATATGATAAAAGATCATATGTGTAGTGTTTTTCCCATTTTTCTTTTTGACTCGTCGATGAATCTATTGTATAGTAATTTTCTTTTCCATAAGAAATTAATTGGTCTTTTTCCTTTTTATATAAATTCAATTTAATCGAATTGTTATTTTGAATCGTACGTCGTTGGTTGACTCTATTTCGCCATTTTTCTGGGACTAAGCGAGACCACTTGGTATGAGAGAAATTGTATTGATAATGACCCCCTAACCAATCTTTGCATTTACGCATTGCAAGCTTATGAATTTTTTTATGCCTTTTTTTGGAACCAAATATTCCTTGGATCGTACAAAAATATTTGATTATATCCCTAAGAAAAGGATAGGTGTTGTAATATTGAAGTATGGATCTCAAGTTATACTTGTTAAGTAATTGGGTTTGTGATAATTTGTAAAATACATATGCTTGAGACAAAAAAGATAAGTCACAATAAATATTTGAACTGTTATTACTTATTTTTATATATTTATAAATAGAAAACGACTTTTTTACAGTTGAAATAAAGTTAATTGTATTTTTATTTTTAATTTCTTCATGATTTGTTTCATTGTTAGAATTAGAAATAGATTTATTAATAATTTTTGTTGATTCAAACAAAAATTGTGTATTAATCCGAGAAATCATAATGATACATAATAAGACATCCGTGTATATTTTTTCACTGAAGGATTTGATAAAATAATGTGATTTGCGTATTAATCGTATATTTTTTCTTTTTAATATTTGCCAAACATCCTTCCGTGATTCCGATCTTTTATTATTATCAAAACAAGTTAGAATTATTCTTTTTTTTTCTTTTGTGATTCCTTCTATTTTAGTTCTAATTGTGATTGTCTTACTAGCAAGATCTTTCATTTTTGTTTCTAGGAATGAATAATTTGCATTTGTCGAATTTGTGGGTCGAATTTGAATGATCGATTCTCGGATGATCTTATTATTCATTTTTGAATCTTTTCTATTTTCATTAAGTTCATATACTTTTGTCCCCTTTCGTTTAAATAGTAAAGAAATTCGGTTTAATTCCTTTATTATTAAGGTTATTATTATAACTATTTTCATGACCCATTTTGTTGTTTTTTTTTTTGAAGCTTTTAGAAACCATTTTAATTTTTCTTTGAAAACTCTTATAACTCGAAGAAATTGAATTTGAACTTTTCTTTTTTTTTTTTCAAGTTCTTTATAAACAGGTTCAAAAAAAGAAGGGCGTTCTCGGGGAGAACCAAAGGGCAGTTCTGCCTCCTTTCCCCAGACTGTTAAAAAACAAAAATTTTCTTTTTTTTCTTTTTTCTGCCTTTGATCTATATGATAAGATCGTACCTTAGGTGTTCGCCAAGGTTTCAGACAGAAAGGAAATAGAATTTTTATCTGAATACCGTCGGTTAACCCATTTTTGGGAAATTCTGTTTCTGATAATTGAACACCATTATAAGTACAAAAAACATGCATTTCTCTATTCCATTCTTTCAAATCCTCATACCACTCGGGGAATTGAAATAATAATATACGGCCCATATTTTTCGCTATTATCAATGAGGGTAATATAATATACTTTCTAAGAAAGGATTGAGTTACTAACATAGAACCTCTTATTATTTGAGAAAATAGAAAAGCATCCCAAGCTTCCGCTCTTTTTATCCGCTCGGTTTCTTCTTTTTCGTCGTTTGTTTTTTCCTCTTCTTTTGTCTCCTCCTCAAAGGAATAAATTTTAAATTCTGATTCTGGATTTTCCCTTACCCTATTTCTAAAAAGGAAATTCATCATATCAGAGATATTAAAAGAAGACAAAAAGGCCTTTTTGTCTATTCGATCCAAAAAAAGCGGAGAATGCACATTTACTTGAAACATTTCCCAAGTAATTGTTTTACGTCTTTGAGCACGCATCGATCCTTTGATTAGATTCCGACGAAAGTCGGATTGTTGTGCGTAACGTACCAAAGTCACTTCTTCTTCTTCATCACTAGTACTAGTATCATTACTAGTACTAGTATTATTAGTACTAGTGCTAGAATCAGCACTTTGGTCGTTATCAGTATAAATTACCATGCCTTTGCCTTTTCTTGAACGAATGTCCGGATCGACTGGGGGTTTTTCTTCTTCTTCCTCTTTTTCTTCTTCTTCCTCTTCTTCCAAATCTTCCAAATCTTCGATCAATTTATATGACCACCGAGAAACCCTTTTCCTGATTTCTTTCATTCCAATGGATTTTTTTATAATTGTTGTCTGATGATTTGGATCAGTTGTAATTACATCGAATCCCATGAAATTAAAATTAAATAATGATTCCCTACTAAATAGATTTTTTTTATGTTTAAATTTTCTAGAATTATTAGGAAATAGATCATGAATCTTATTTATCCAAAACATTTTTATGGAATCTTCTGTCGAAGTGATTAAATCATTCATGATTGCATGTGAATAGAATTTTTTTATTGTTCCTCGATATGGTCCGTTCAAAAAAGGATCATACTTTTTGGGCAAGTATTCTTGTTCATTCTCATCATTGCAGAAGCAGAATTTGATCCTTTTTTCTATTATATCTAGAAAAAAAAGGAATTCTTTTTCCGTTTCTAGAATTTTGATTCGACCTATCAATTCATTATTCAAGTTGTATTTTTTTTGTTCATTGGTAGAAACCCAATAGTTATAGAGGTTCTCGTGAGAGAGTTTTTCTTTCGTGTACAAATAAATTTTTTGTTCTATCATTTCTGAAAAAGTAGATAAACTGGGTGGATATGT